GGGAAAGGCGGAATCGGTAAATCAACGACTAGTTGTAATATCTCAGTCGCCCTAGCGAGACGTGGTCAAAAAGTGTTACAGATTGGGTGTGATCCCAAACACGATAGTACTTTTACTCTTACAGGATTTCTAATACCTACAATTATAGATACTTTACAATCCAAGGATTATCATTATGAGGATATTTGGCCCGAAGATGTAATTCACAAGGGTTATGGAGGGGTTGATTGTGTGGAAGCAGGGGGTCCACCCGCAGGAGCCGGATGTGGAGGATATGTGGTGGGAGAAACTGTAAAGTTGTTAAAAGAATTAAATGCATTTTACGAATATGATATTATATTATTCGATGTATTAGGTGACGTGGTCTGTGGAGGTTTTGCCGCTCCATTGAACTATGCAGATTATTGTGTAATAATTACAGATAATGGATTCGATGCATTATTTGCAGCTAATCGTATTACTGCCTCTATAAGGGAAAAAGCTCGTACACATCCACTCCGATTAGCAGGCTTGGTTGGAAATCGTACATCTAGAAGAGATCTTATCAATAAATATGTAGAAGCCTGTCCAATGCCCGTAATAGAAGTATTACCTATTATCGAGGATATCCGAGTTTCCAGAGTCAAGGGTAAAACCTTATTTGAAATGGTTGGATTTGAACCATCCCTTAACTATGTGTGTCAATATTATCTAGACATAGCAGATCAAATATTGTCCCAACCAGAAGGTATTGTTCCAAAAGAGATTCCAGATCGGGAATTATTCAGTTTACTCTCTGATCTTTATCTAAATCCCATTGGTGGTGGGGGACAGAAAAAAAAGAATCAGGAAAATTTACTTGGGTTTACGAGGATTTAAAATCAACAATTTATCCACAATTCGTTGTAAAATTGATTCTTTCTTTTTATTATTCTTTTTATTCATTATTTCTTTTCCTTATTTATCCTCAGCCATTTATTCTTCCCCTTCCTATTATGTCGGCCAAAATTGATGAAACTATCACTTTTGAATGTGAAACGGGTAATTATCATACTTTTTGTCCTATTAGCTGTGTATCCTGGTTGTATCAAAAGATTGAAGACAGTTTCTTTTTGGTAGTGGGCACAAAAACATGTGGTTATTTTCTCCAAAATGCACTTGGAGTTATGATTTTTGCAGAACCCCGCTATGCAATGGCGGAATTAGAAGAAGGAGATATCTCGGCCCATTTGAACGATTATGAGGAATTGAAAACGCTTTGTATTCGGATAAGAAAAGATAGAGACCCCAGCGTGATCATATGGATAGGCACTTGTACTACAGAAATAATCAAAATGGATTTGGAAGGTATGGCACCCAAATTGGAATATGAAATTGGAATACCAATTCTAGTGGCAAGAGCAAATGGATTGGATTATGCTTTTACTCAGGGGGAAGATACTGTGTTAGCTGTAATGGCACATCGTTGTCCAGAACAAGAATTCCCCATTGGTGAATCAAAAGAAACTATAACAAAAACAAAATTATTCCCTTTTCCTCTTCTGAAGGAAAAGAAATTGGTGGAATATGCAAATCATCCTCCCTTAGTTATTTTTGGGTCTTTACCCTCGAATTTGGTCTCTCAACTTGATACAGAATTAAGACGCCAATTCATCAAGGTATCAGGTTGGTTGCCCGCTCAGAGATATGCCGATCTTCCATCACTGGGTGATGGAGTTTATGTTTGTGGCGTTAACCCCTTTCTGGGTCGTACAGCAACAACTTTGATAAGACGAAAAAAATGTGAATTAATCGTAGCTCCTTTTCCTATTGGTCCGGACGGAACGCGTGCTTGGATCGAAAGGATTTGTCCTGTATTTGGTATTGAGACCCAGAGTCTGGAGGAAAGAGAGGAACGGATATGGGAGAGTTTAAAAGATTATCTTGATTTGGTACGCGGAAAATCTGTCTTTTTCATGGGAGATAATTTGCTAGAAATATCTCTAGCAAGATTCTTAATCAGATGTGGTATGATCGTTTATGAAATTGGTATTCCATATATGGATAAACGGTATCAAGCTGCTGAATTAGCACTTTTAAAAGATACATGTATAAAAATGTGTATACCAATACCACGAATTGTGGAGAAACCAGACAATTCGAATCAGATACGACGTATGCGCGAGCTACAACCCGACTTAGCCATCACCGGAATGGCTCATGCTAACCCGTTAGGGGCGAGAGGAATTGATACTAAATGGTCAGTTGAATTTACTTTTGCCCAGATTCATGGATTTGCCAGTGCAAGAGATGTACTTGAATTGGTTACCCGCCCTCTACGACGTAACGAAAATTTAGATAACTTGGATAGGACCACCCTGGTCAGAAAGAACAACGAGTTCTATACCAGTACTCCTAGATAAGCTAACAGAGAATATATTTATTAATAGCATATGCATATATCCAGATGTTATGTTATAATATATATTATAAATCTTCTATATGTTAGATATTGGAATCTATTCTGTTAAATCGAATTTATGGATGTATAAAATGATGACTATTCCTATCTGTATCTCCCATATATATATGGGGGATACCAGATCTATTAATTCTATTCCTGTTTCTCATTCTTAATTTTCAATCAACAAGGAGTTTCGATATGATAAGAGTACTTGGTCTACTATGGGATCCATTATCATCATGGGTAGAAGTCTCAGGTCCGATCATTTTATTTGGGCTATATTATGGATTTCTCGCTACATTGCCTTTTGGTCCCTCTAAAATCTATTCGATGAGATCTTTCTTTTTGGGAGAACCTATCTATGGTATTATAGCTATAAGTGGTTCTATTACGGGACAATTAATAGTCTTTTTGTCCATGTACTATTCGCCCATCTATGCAGCGTTGTGGAAACCTCACGCAATAACTTTATTAGTCGTACCATATATGTTCTTTCGTTTTAATCAAATTAACAAAGAACCTTCAAGTTCTGAATCTCCGCACCCCATGAATTCGATCAACAATCCAAAAATTCTAAGTCTATTTATGGGTGGTCTAATTCTTCAATTGTTTAATCCCATTCTTTTAGCAAATCCCGTATTAACAAGACTAGTGAACCTCTTTCTTTTTCGTTACAGCAATAATATATCGTTTATTATAAGTGGTTTTTGCGGTTGGTTGGGTGGTAATATTCTATTCATCATTTTGACAAAATTGGTCTCTTTCCGTATAGAACGTAATTCACCTATTGATTATACTAGATTAAGACGTTATATCCATCGGACCTTTAGTCTACTTCTTCTTTCTTATTGTTCATTCTATTTAGGTAGGGCCCCATTACTTTTTCTTAAAAGAAAAAATGATGACATCGGTGACAAAGATGACGGCTCTGTGGTTATGGCTAGAGATGAAGATGACCGCTCTGTTACTATGGTTAGAGATGAAGATGACCGTTCTGTGGTTATGACTAGAGATGAAGATGACAGCTTTGTGGCTATGGTTAGAGATGAAGATGACCGCTCTGTGGCTATGGCTAGAGATAAAGATGTGGCTATGGCTATAGATGAAAATGAAAATGAAAGCTCTGTGGCTATGGCTATAGATGAAAATGACAGCTTTGCGGCTATGGCTATAGATCCGAAAAAATTGAAAGGACTTCCGAAAGAAGAACCATTATCATGGTTCAAGCAACCATGGCCCATTATGTTCTTTGATCATAATAGAGCTTATCGGCCGATACGATATATCGGGAATAGCCCATTTACTCGCCTAGGTCCTGTGAGGACCGAAGTATCTCAATATTTTTTTGGCACATATTCGAGTGATGGAAAACAAAGAATATCTTTTACGTTTTTACCTAGTGTATTGGTCCTTGGGGAAAAGCTCGGAAAATATAGAGATCTTTTAGATACTTCTTGCTCATCTGAGGATCCTTATCATAGATGGATCCATACCATGAAAAGAAGAAGAGATTTTTTAGGGAATGAATTTTCGGATCGAGTGAAAGCTCTAAGCAATGGATCTCCTGCTGAAAATGTTATCGAAAGGAGAGTGGAATTCTCCAATTCTCAGGGAGATTCTTTTATTGAAATGTATGATCCATTCCTTAATGGGGCATTCCGTGGAACAATAAACCAACTCGAGTCCCCCCGAATGCTGAACGATTCGATCATTTCTAATCTTTCGGATTTTGTAGAGGTATCTATGAAAGACTGTAAAGAGGGATACCAAAATGATCAATTTGGGTATGGGTACCATATATCTCATCGTTGGCAGGAATTGGAACACGAAAGCTTTCGACTACCCTGGGAACCCTTACCTACAGATACTGTTCGTTCGCTTGTTCCGATCACTAAATCATCGGAAAGAGGAAAAGTTGAACCTATTTCGAAACGGCTCTATCTATTAGCAGAACGAATAATTGCAAATCAAGCAAGGAAGAAGATATTTGAAGAGTCTTTGTCAAATATAGATTATTCAAATATAGATTATTCAAATATAGATTATTCAAATATAGATTCTTCTTTTGGTAACCTGATCTATCCAAAAGATTCGTTGGAAATGACTTCTGATCAGATCCAAGAGATCTATGCAAAAGATGATGATTCGTTGATACATTTTCTGTGGTTGGAAATAGCCTTTCGAGTAGCCTATATAGATATCGTACCGGAAATAGCTTCATGTAATGAACGGATCTACACAAACTATTTGGTGAATATTTACAACCAAATCGACGGTAGAAACGTTTCGCCCACAGGTACCATAAAATGGGAATTGATTCTTGATCTTTTTACTACGAATACGGAACAGAAAGTGACTTCAGAACAGATTTTTCTTTTCGAGTCTTTGGCGCAATATGAGTGGACAATACTACGAAATTTTCGTGGGAATGTATCTACGGATGATTCAACGCAAACGAAAGATTTTCTTACCCTTTACAGGGAAATACTATTGAATGAACCTCTCCAAATGAAAGAGATTCAGAAACATGTGCCTCGATGGTCATCTAATGTTACGATGGATGAATCTGATGATGTAGACACAACTCCAATCACAACGAATAGCATTCGTGCAAGAAAGGTCAGAAGTACACTGACTTTTGATATTGGGGACAGAGAAATAGTTATGAAACGTTATTTTGTCGAATCAGATTATCGTCGGAACTTAATCAAAGGATCCATACGTGCTCAAAGACGTAAAATTATGATATGGAAGAAGATGCAACCGAATGTACATTCCTTTTTCTTTTTGGTAAGAAAGGAAATACCCACTTATCCTAAAGATCATTACGACACGTCCGATTCTGATAGAGTGAATATGGAACGAATCCCTAAAGAAATTAGGGAGCAAATCCAGAGATACGAAGAAGAATCGGAGCCGGTCCCCCACAGTCCGACACTCGCTGAGTCCTTATGTACAATGTGGCCGGAATTGAACTATTTAAGAGGTTTATTTTTAGTGGCTCAATCAAATCTTAGAAAAAGTATAATATTACCATCACTTATAATAGCCAAAAATATTGGTCGTATATTATTATTTCAAGGCTCCGAATTTCCAAAAGATTGGGAACAAATGAGGAGAGAAGTGCATATCAAATGCGCTCCTGATGGTACCGAATATTCTGAAACAGAATTCCCAGACAAATGGAAAAGAAATGGTATGCAGATAAAGCTTCTATTTCCTTTTCGTTTGAAGCCTTGGCATAGCCATAGCCCCGAACTCCAATTCGAGAAAAAATTGCGTTGGAGCTATTTAACGACCCTTGGATTTGAAACTGACATACCTTTTGGTGATCCAATCCCACAGCTAGGACCTTTTTCGGAATTTTTTCAACCTATCTTCAAAGAATTGATCTTCAAAAAATTGAAGAGAGGGTTGATCATCTTTCAAAAATTGAGAAAAGGATTGATTCTTTTCAAAAAATTGAAGAGACGATTGATGGGATCTACAGGAATAAGACGCGTTCCACGAGTTAGATATATAGACAAAAGTGAACTGAATGACCGGATACAAAATAAATTACTGAGTGAGACTACCCCTATGGATAGTGCAAATGATTCATCAGAAATGAATGATCCATTTGGATATGAAACCCGAACAATTAATGTGAAAGATCCAGATGATCGGATGACCACAATGAAGGAGCGGATAAAATCTATCGCGATCATAAATAGCGCTCCTATAACTGGAATGTCTCTGGTGGATTCAGAGAGTAATAATGGATCGAAGGGGAGTTTGGGATCAACATTCAAAAAACGATTGGTTCAGATTCGGCGAATACCTGGTCGATTTCGAAAGAAAAGTGTCCAATTAATCCGAAAAAGGTTCTATTCAATGAAATTAATGAAACTTTTTCTCAAAAGAATGGACCGATATCTTTTACCAAGTTTTATTCATTTCCTCGAGTCAAATATCAATTTTTGGATTCGATCCGCTTGGATCCGATCCACGGGGAATATAGCCACAATTTACGGACAAATATTCATTATTAATAATGATATTTCAAGAATAAATAGAGGTAAAATTACCAACTACTATTTGATCAACGAAAAAATACAAGATTTTGAAATTAATCCTGATCGAAACATGTTCTCAATGTCCCAAGCATATGTATTTCACAAGATATGGCAGATAAGGGCAATGAACAGGTCCTATTCAAAGTATTTATTCAAATCCCGAGCCCAAACATCATATCCCTTGATCAAGAAGAAGATCCAAGAATTATTAGATATACAAAGAATATTGGATCACGAGAAACCACAAGATCTGAAGGAGAATGACTGGAAACAATGGTTGAGATGTTTTGACCGGTACAACATATCCCCAGAGATATGGTCTAGGATAAACCCACAGAACTGGAGAAATGGAGTAAGTAAGCAATGTACGTGCTATGAAGAACAATTCATTCCCTATGAACAACAAAAAGATTCTATATTTGCAGCTGTGATGGAACCTTATTTGGGACTACTTCGGAAAATGAACAAACGTTACAGATACGATCTCTTATCATATAGTTATCTCAATTCTACAAAAGATTTTGATATTCTCAATTCTACAAAAGATTTTGATATTCTCAATTCTACAAAAGATTTTGATATTCTCAATTTGACAAAAGATTCAGATATTCTCGATTCTACAAAAGATTTGGATATTCTCGATTCTACAAAAGATTTGGATATTCTCGATTCTACAAAAGATTTGGATATTCTCGATTCTACAAAAGATTCGGATATTCTCGATTCTACAAAAGATTCGGATATTCTCGATTCTACAAAAGATTTGGATATTCTCGATTCTACAAAAGATTCGGATATTTACGGGCCGCCAGTACAACCTTATATACCAGATGATCACGATATCACCGATCGTGAAGGAATTCTCAGGGAAAAGTTTATTCGTGATATTATCGAGGAGGATTGGAAGGGTACCGATTTCAATATCATGAATGGTCCTCGTTCTACTATTGAAATTTACGATGCTATACGTTCTTGTACTTACGATCATACAACAATGATTGACAGGCAGAAGACTGATCTTCTTACGAATAAACAGAGGATTGATGAGACGCGAAGAGACAATGTTGGCATTATTGATTCTCCGGAAATCGAGAAGAGAGGATCCGTATTAGATTTAAAATTATGGTTATTCCCGGACCTTTTTGGAATCAAAAATATATATGACACTGAATCGAAGTACGTACCAAAAAAATCGTTTTTACGAGAAGAACGAGACCGGAAAAAGATAGAGGAAGAAGAAGAACGGAAGGAAACAACAGAACAAGGAATAGGTGTTAGATCACATGTTCATAAAAAAAAAGGAAAAGAGCATAATCGGAACGATAAAGCCGGTAAAGTAGAAGATAAAAAAACTGGTAAAGTAGAAGATAAAAAAACTGGTAAAGTAGAAGATAAAAAAACTGATGAAAAGAAAAAAACTGATGAAAAGAAAAAAACTCATCAAGTTTTTGTTCAATACAAAGCGGTAGAAGGTATAGGGGAAGACAGTATATTCAAGCTGTCGGATGTTTGCAGGGTTATGTGCGGAATTAAGGATCCGGTCCAATATCTTTGGACCAATATCCACCAGGGAAATGTTAACCTGAATCTAATGTTCCTTCTTCTTCAGAAGACTAGCAATGAAAAGGCTAGCAATGAAAAGGATAGCAATGAAAGGGATAGCAATGAAAAGGAAATATGGGAAGAGAATATTCTTCGGGAGGATGTTCCGAGAAAGGTAAGCAATCGAAATGAAATATGGGAAGATAAAAACATAGTGATCCCCGAACCATATCGTTTATCAAGCATACTGGACGACCAATTCCTGATGTATAAAATCGTAAGTATTTCATTTAAGTTTCCAAATAAAGCCCGGGAATGGATAGATGAAAATCTTTATGATGGATCTGTGCAACGCGGGAAAATTCTGGGGGATGGAAAAAACATTTTGAGTTCCCTCAATTTAGAAGATCTTTTGCTCCCAAAACGTCGTAGAGAATTTCGAATCCTGAATCGGTTTGATCCGGAGAACGATCATGTAGGATTTTCCAATGGAAAAGACATACAAAATGACGAAGAACTCATGGAAAGAGACCAACATCTTAGCGTAGATACAACACAAATAATTAAACGTTTTCTTTGGCCTAGTTATCGATTAGAGGATCTTATTTGTATGAATAGATATTGGTTCAATACAAATGATGGGAGTCGATCCGCGATGTTGAGAATACGTATGTATCCCCTAACTTTCAATTGATAGATTTTTTGCGTTTTCGTCAACAACAACAACAACAAATAGATTGATTCAATGGAGTTTCTGGGCCAAAATTGAACCAATCTGTTCGTTCCGTTTTATCAATGCGATGTGAAAAGATTCTACATCTCCTATCGTATTTTGCCATAGGTCCAAAACCAAATGTTCCTCCAAGAAGATAGAAAGAATCCGACCAATTGTTCTTCAATAGAAATAAATGGTCGGAACGAATCAGAATTATTATATGGACCATGCAAATGAAAGAATGGATCTAATTCTTTTTTCTGACTCGAGAAAAAAAAAATTCTATTCAGCTCCGGTAAAATTTGTTTTTTATGATCAAGAATTTGTCCATTAGTTCGTCTCTGATTCCCAATAAACAGAGAGGATCTGTTGAATCTCAGGTATTTTATTTAACCAATCGGGTCCTAAGACTTACCCAGCATCTGCAATTGCACGGAAGAGACTATTCATCCCAAAGGGGTTTGTGGAAAATTTTGGGCAAACGTAAGCAACTTCTGATTTATCTATCCAAGAGGGATAAACTTCGTTACGATGATTTAATCGGTCAATTGGGTATTCGTGGGCTAAAAACCCGTTAATTTCGAAGTTTTGAATTCCAATCCAATTTTTAGAGATCCCGGATCCTAATTAGTCGTTCTTTTGTTCTCATTTATAAAACGAACCGGAGAGGGGTGACATATGACCATGCTTGCTGAAAGACCCCCTGATGGTAAGTATGGGTCCTCATTATCCATCGATAATGGATGTTCTTTGACTTATTGCTAGATGGTAAAGATGTTATTGACTTTGAACCTCTATCAGATTATTTACATAGGGAGGGATGGGATCAAATTGTTTAGAACCGAACAATAGTCCAATATCTCCCCTATGTAACGCAATGGGATTATTTAGCTACTATGTTCGCAGAGGCAATAACGGTAAATGCGTCGAAAAGATCGATCGGGAAATATGTATCCCGAAGGGCTAGCTATAGCAGAGTGATTATGCTAGAGGTAGATAAGGTCACTTTTTTTTAGTGAATGCGATCTCATAATATTGGAAATTCTCGCGCACATAATGAATCCACCTGGATCTATTTTTCGTCCCTCTAGTAAGTATGATGAGAAGTATCATTCTATTTCTGATCTTATAATAAAAGGATCATTAGATAATGGAAAATAAGAAACTCAATAGAACTTTTATATCTGAGAAGATAAAGGTATAAGGAGTTGATCTATTATGCTCGAGCATACACTTATTCGAGTTCGAGGTGCTTTCTTCATTATCTATTGGTATTTATCTGGTCACGAGTCGGAACATGGTTAGAGCACTTATGTTTCGCCAATACTGCATGCAGTCGATTCAAATCCAGTAGTATTTTCGGGTTATCTTAGAATATAGTCGGCGAGTAAGGGGGGACATCTTATCGATCTTTGTTATAGCTATTGCAGCCGCCGAAGCAGCTATTTAATCAGCTACTGACATCGTATCATATAATCAACTCGTATCGATCAATTTCATTTGTCGAAATGGTGATAGAGTATCGTATATATAATCTATAGATTACGAATCGGTATATCTATTCCTATCCAAAAAGATGATGGGTATATATCAGAAGATATATCTATTCTATATGACTAGAATCAATCGAAATCTCTATAGTATTACGATCGATCAAAAACATGATTGATCCATATTAAACTCATTATGAAAATTACCTATCATGATTGGACCTTATTCGGGGTGATCTAGAGGGATCGAAATGATCAAAATATCTTTGTCCCATTGAAAAAATACAGAATCTTAACATATTGGTTCCAAATAGAATTGATAGTACAATTATTTATTCTTTTATATTCATAATATCCCGTTATTAGCCATCTTTATTGGGCATATATTAGAAGATTTGGCTATATATGATCTTATCAAATGAAAACTTTTTACTAACTAATGGAGATCCAATGGCACATTCGGTCAAAATTTATGATACATGTATTGGTTGTACCCAATGCGTACGAGCTTGTCCCACAGATGTATTGGAAATGATACCTTGGGAAGGATGTAAAGCTAAGCAAATTGCTTCTGCTCCAAGAACAGAAGACTGCGCAGGTTGTAAGCGGTGCGAATCCGCTTGTCCAACAGATTTCTTGAGTGTACGTGTTTATTTATGGCATGAGACAACGCGCAGTATGGGTCTAGCTTACTGATCAATATGCACAATAAAAAAGGTTAAATCCATCTCATATTTCTTTCATTCTTTTTTTTTTTCTCCACTGATAAAAACCCATACTTGAGATCTTGGATCAAGTATGGGTTTTTATAGAGAGATGGAAAGTATCTTCTATAATAAGTGAATTACCCTGGCTCGATCAACAATGATTTGTTAGTTTGCCCATATCTGCAGGTTCCTTAATCCCATTATTTGCCCACCCATAGAGGGAAGGAATGAGCTGATTCGATGATATACTCTAGGTAAGAACTCCTTTTCATTACCTATACATTCCGTCCGTTACCATTTCCAATTCGATAATTCATTGATCCAATTGAAAGAAGAAAGAGTCTAACTGGATAGATTTTATTGATTTTCATTGGAGATTGGGAATTGGCGGACTTTCCATTGGATCTATTTGACGGGATTTTTTACCACTTTTGCCATTTCAGTTGCTTGGCCAGTTACTTCAAATCTTCGATCGTTACATTTACTGATGTTATGCAATGTACAGTGGCCAATTAGGATCATTTGCTTCTCGAGATATTCTGCTTTTCTTTTCTATGCGGGAGCTGGAATCAATTTCCGTTCACCCACTTCTATCCGTACGGGGGGAGGGAAAGACGTTTATATTTGGACACAAAGTTCATTTCGTACACTGCGAGTGTTCTATCTTTCCCCTAATCAGAGCTTGAAGTATGGGTCTCTAGGGATCTGATAGACCAACATTAGGTTCAGGAATATTGGATAATAAATAGTATTCCGTAATACTGGAAATAGTATTCTATTTAGGGTTCTTCATCACTTATGCAATCAAATCGCCAATTTTTTCCTTACATACCTGGTTACCCGATATTCATGGGCAAGCGCATTATAGTACATGTATGCTTCAGTAGCCGGAGTTCCATTTAAAATGGGAGGATATGGGTTAATCCGAACATGGAATTGCTACCTCATGCTCATTTTAGATTTCTTTTTGCTGTGGTTGGTAATGATAGGAGCGGTTCAAATCGTCTATGCAGCTCCAACATCTCTGGGTCAACAGAATCGGAAAAGGAGGATAGTCTTCACTATCTCATATGGGATTTTGAATTATTGGTTCCATGGCAGATACAGGTCTCAATGGATCCATTTTCAAATGATATTTCATTAATCCATTGGTGCGGCATTTTCATTCTTAGCGGGAACAAGTGACGATAGGATACATTTCTTCTTCTTGATGAAATAAATGGTAGGGCTATACTAATAGCTAAAATACTATGTCCGGTAGTTTTTCAATGGCTTCTCTTGCGTTACCGGAAATCAGTGGTTTTATGGCAGAATCTATGAGATTTTCTTCCCGAGAAAAATGACTGTTTATAAATCAATCTTCTTCGACCTTGAAAATCGAATCATTGGTACTGCAATAGCGGCAATTGTAACGATATTCACTCCCATCCACTTGTTGTCTATGTTACGTCGAATATTCTATATAAGTTGAAAATGTGACGAACCCTTATTTAACGGATTCTGGACCAAGAGATATTTTAATCCTGATCTGTCTCTTTCTACCAATAATAGGTATTGGTGCTTATCCCGGTCCAGTTCTCTTTCTATCAGATTATTGGATAGAAGTTAGCTCATCTCGATCCTTCCATCCATGAAATGAATGGCAAAAATTTATTTTTGTACTTTCCGAATAGATTCTTATCTATATAATAGAATTAATAGGATCCAATTCTCTTTTGAGAAATGAATGGAATGGAGCGAATCAAAAATGAAATTATTTCTCTTTTATTTTGAGAAAATATAGTTCAAGTTATTTCAAGTAGTGATTCCATCATTCTATAATCAATCTTTGAAATAACTTGGACCAGTTATTGATGTCACTTATCACTTACATAAAGGAACTGGATCGAATCTATCCTTCTTTTTCCCTCCGGGAATTCGGTCCATTTATGGTTCCAACCATCCATAGCTGTGTAACCCTATTCCTAATAGATCGACCCCCAAATAACGGATCCAAACTATAGAAAATCCTAAAGAAGCCACAATTGCCGGTTCCTCACCCTGCCAACCCTTATTCATTCTAGTATGCAGATAGATTGCGAATATGGTCCAAGTAATTAATGCCCAAGTCTCTTTTGGATCCCAGCTCCAATAAGATCCCCATGCTTCATTGGCCCATATTGCTCCAGAAAGAGTACCTATGGTTGAAAGAGAAAAACCGGGACCAATCGCACGATAACTCCAATGATCTAATTGTTTAATCAATTGACATTTACGATAATTCGTTGATGAAAAATCAAAAGTGTATTGCAAATCACTTTTTTGTTTTTCATGTGAATAAAATTTTTCATTGGGAAGAATGGATCGGGAAAAGAAATTGTCCATCGCACCAAAAAGAACCTGTCTATTTACTCCGGACATAATCACTAGAAGAGCTATTGATGCTAGGGATCCACATAAAAGGGTTGCATAGCTGAACAATATCATACTTACATGCATCATTGACCAATGAGATTGTAGCGCGGGTACTAACATTCCGGATCGTTGCATTTCCTCCGGAAGACCTAAAGTAGCAAAACCATGAGTTAACATAGCACTTGGCGCGGTGATTGCACCTAACCACCGATCATCCCGGTTCCGTACTTCTAGAACTATATGGAGCACGGATGAACTCCAGGAAAGGAACATGAATGATTCATACAAATTACTCAACGGTAAATGTCCCGAATAAAGCCAACGAGTAATTAATAATCCCGTTGTACAAAGAAAAGTAACTATCATGCCCTTTCCTCCCGAACTACTTAGTCCTTCAATTCGATAAACTAAGGTTCCCCAATAAATGAGAGTGACAACCAAAATGAGAGAAAAAGAGATGTGAGCCAATATATGTTCTAAAGTTATGAATATCATAATCAAACCCATTTATTCATTTTATTCCCGAATGAGATCTATGATTAAAATATAGGATTGATCTATCACAATGGAAATAGATTGAACAGATATTGCTACATAGGAAGAAGTGATTGATGAGATCTTCCTGGAAAAATGCCGCCACTCGGATTTGAACCGAGATGCTCTCGCACTGCTTCCTAAGAGCAGCGTGTCTACCAATTTCACCATGGCGGCTTCGTAGGGACCATACTAGCTTATTTACACCAGATCGTCAATGTTATGGAACGTGTCTAGCAGAGGGAGTAATCTGTGATTATAACAGATGTCCAAATAAAATAGAAGTTCGAGCATTGACATTTGAATCAAATTTATGTTGGTTAATGGTTATAACGGAGCATGGCGCAGCTTGGTAGCGTGCCATCTTGGGGTGATGGAGGTCGTGGGTTCAGATCCCGCTGCTCCGAAAGAGAATGGGAAAATAGTAACATGCCTTATCGAACAAAGAATATCTGTCAATTTTCGCTCACGATGGGAAGAATCGGAGCAGCTAGATTCCAAACAAGAAAGAGAGATACATGGTTATATCATCACTTTCCAATCTGGATTATTTGATCATATACATATCTAGAACGAAACCATTTTTCTGAGATCTCCCGTATGATTATTCTCCAATATCCTGTTGGACTTTTCAATTTGAGAGGAGACATCCAAATATATTGATAGCTCGCAATAATATTACATACGAACTAATAGTACTATATACAGGCTGCTTATTAATGAATTGATCCTATTTTGAGCTACTGAGATGTAGAAAGGGGTTTAATCCATAGGATAAAAAATTGCACTAGATTACGCATCTATATTTTTGTCAGCTCATGTATCTCTGCCACAATGGTTTGGGCATTACGCATTCTAAATGGTAGAGATACGAAGAAAGAGGATTACTTTTAGTTCTCCTAAAGGATTTAGCACTCACTCTTTTCTATCCAACCATAAAGGAGGGAAAGAATGGGTTCAGACCCAATAAGGAGATGAATCATTGGGAGGAGCAGAAGCAGAAGAAGGATGAATTGAGATATTTGAAACTACGAACTAGTAATTATTCGCCATAGAGCAAAAACCTGCATCTATTACGAAATGCACGAGTGATTCCATAATGAAATAATATCATTCCCATGCATTATTCCGTAGGTTCTGTGCCATTATTTATAAGAAATAAGAAATCGTTTTGATCCTAGTTTCGGATCGGAATGGATGGGGATGTTGATAAGGTTGAGCTACCGGAAATGTAGCATAATGGTAATGCTGAAGTTCGTTCAGGATCCTTACAAAAAATGATGAACTCTAATCCCTTTCCAGTGGGAAGGCGGAATGGATAGAGGAATAGTGGATAAATTCCCCATTTCTCCAGATTGGCTGAAGGGAAGTACTGTAGTGGAACTAATTAATGACCGTGTCCCTTTCGTACGACCACCCTTGGGAGTACCCGAAGAAAATGATTTCTTTCGCATCACCGTTCTCCAGGGTCCTGGAGGGTGGTGTCGTATATTCGCTCGTGTTGTGCTACGGATCATCCAAATCAATTGATGTCAATTTTGATTCGGATGATCCAGAGGAATCATCATTGGCTATGCAATAAAAACTTTTCGAATGACCGGTGGAGATAGACTTAGCTAAAGAAAAAGCTTTTATTGCGGCCCGATATGCTTTTCCCTTCCGAACATTTTTACGAATTTTTTTCTTGGATCTAGAAGTACGTTTTTTTGGAACTGCCATAAGGAACAATGGGTTTAATTCATATATTGTGATGTGAAAGACATCTTCTGTATTTCATTTATTCATTTCTCTCGTGGAGAACTCAACATATTCTTTATCGGAATATGCTGCAAATTGAATCAATCCATTCTCTCGACGAAAACGCAAAATAAATTGAAATAGATGAGAATCTACCAATGGAAATTGAAAGTTCAATTTCCATTATATATTATCATCCATTTTATAGAATATATTAATATAACGATCGATATCGAGGGAATATCTTTCTAATCCTTCTTGTTCATGTTCCTGTCATATCCTGAATTGAAATTAATGGGATCAGAATGTTCTATGGATTGATTGTAAGATCTTTTCAATTGGAAAGACAGGAAAAGATGCGGAAGTATCAACCAATTTTGAGTGAAAGGTTTTAAATATTCTTCCGATGTTTCATTTCCAAGTTCCATAACGTTTATATGTATAGGAAATAGTTTCATCAAATAGAAATTTTTTCTATCAATCATACTACTTTTATAATTGAAGTGATATGTGAGGACCGATAATGTAAGTACTACTATACCTTTGACCAAAAAATATGGATTGCTTTTACGTAGATCGCGTAAAAGCAACGTACTGAGAATTCTAAGGTCAAAGAGCTTTATAAGGCGCTCCCGGTGCGAAAGGATTTGAATTAAAAATCTCACTAAATTGGATTCGGTCCATGGATTGTATAGAAATTGATAACTTTTGATCTCTTCCAATTTCACTATCCAGGATCTTCTTTTTTTCATTTCTTTTTACCCCTTTTTTTCATCCCAATGAATAGAATAAATAGATTATTTAATCTTGATTTAATATAATTGGAACGCTCATATCAACCACTCAACTCACATGATATAAAGATCAATATTTATTGAATGAAATGAACGGAAACCCTTTTTGTTCATTATGACAATTTACATATCTTCCAATTGAAATATCCAGCTCCATTTTGGTCATTTCATTTATTCTTTACCCCAATTACAGGTAAAATAAATATCATTAAATACCATAAAAAAGAGCTCGTGTAAATGACACGAGCCTCTGGAGTGAAGAGAGCTATAAGATAAAAAACAAAAATTTGTTTGATGGAAGGGCTCACATTAGGTTTAGGGATAATCAGGCTCGAACTGATGACTTCCACCATGTCAAGGTGACACTCTACCGCTGAGTTATATCCCTTCCCTACCTTCATCTGGAAGGAGAACTGACTTATGAATAATAACTTACCAAAGGGTCGAGAGACTCAACACCACTATCCCACTATTTTCTCTCGAACAACTTGAAGCCAAACCTTCCTTCTTTTCACACTACTACGAAAAGAAAGAATGAGAAAGAAAAGATTGGATACTATTCTGAGTGAATCCTATCGAAAATAGGATTTCCTACTGATTTGAACCATAACATATGTTCCCGTAAAATCAGTAATATTTTACCTATCTCGATCAAGCAAGTTTGACATGAACATGTCAAATATTATGTTAAACATATTTGATCCGATCTAGCACTAGTGCGTGCGGAAAGGACTAAAGATTGGTTGGAAGAACAAGGAGAACAGGATCGAGTAAAGATTATACAGAGATGATACGGATCAAAAATTTATTCTTGCACCCAGGATATTACTGTTTTCGAAAAATAAGATCTACTTTTATCTCTTTTTCCATTCAAAAGTTCCGATTTGTTTCCACTTCGAGACCCCAAAAATGAACAAATTTTTGCTCTAAGGAACACGTACAGGATCCATCATTACAGAACAGAAAAGAAAAGAGAAGACCCTATGCAACTGTTAACTACTTCATATAAATACATTGATATCCTCTCGCCTAGCGAGCAAATATTGACCTCCGTGGATGGAAATACTTCTTTATCTGGATCGATGTGAGAGTACAACTACATTTCCAAAATCCATGTTGTCTCTTCGGAACAGGTTGACCCCTTCGCTCTCTCGTGGTACAATCTTCTTCCCGCTGAGCCCCCACTTTTCCACCGGTCCACAGAAACAAGATATAGGACTGGTGCCAGCAGTTCATCAGTTCATCATAGGAGAAAGGACTCACCGGGCCAGATCATTGACTAATCAGATCAAAAATAACTTCCTTTTCCGTATACTTTCCCCGGCCATATCGATTGCTATTCGCGGGCCTTACGCAGTCGATCAGATCATATCTCAGATATATATATATATATATCCTTCAACATAGGTCATCGAAATGATCTTGGACGACCCCAACCAAAGCACGAAAGCCAAGATCTTTCATGAAATTGATTCCTGCTCGAATTCGAACAGTGTATAACCACATGGATAAGCTCACATTAACCCGTCAATTTCGAATCCAATTTGTATTTGGAGGAATGATATTTCGAGATATCAAGAAGGAATTAGCATTTCATAATGTCGATTCATACAAAAGAGTATTTCTTCAGACGCTGTACTTATAGGATGGGAATAGAGAAGGAAGAGGAAATCCCGAAGATTTTGCATAATCTTTTTGACCGAAAAAAATATGATTCAGTAGTTTTTTGTTAGAACACGAAAACGTGTTTGACTCAATTGGTTCCAGTGACTCTTTTAGACATAATGCATGAAGGAAGGGAATATGAAGATTCTCGAACAATGAAAATAATCCAATCTATCCTACTTCGAAAAAATTGAACGAGAAGCCGTATGAGGTGCAAATCTCATGTACGGTTTTGTAGAGTGACAGTGAAGACAACTTATCTGTCAACTTTTCCACTATCACCCCCAAAAAACCAAACTCTGCCTTACGTAAAGTTGCCAGAGTACGATTAACTTCTGGATTTGAAATCACTGCTTATATACCTGGTATTGACCATAATTTACAAGAACATTCTGTAGTATTAGTAAGAGGAGGAAGGGTTAAAGATTTACCCGGTGTGAGATATCACATTGTTCGAGGAACCCTAGATGCTGCCGAAGTAAAAGATCGTCAACAAGGGCGTTCTAGTGCGTTGTATATTCTTACTTATCTAAGACTTGTATCATTTCATGATGATGCCATGTTAATTGCTAGGAACATGTGAAGTATATGGCTAACCTAATAACGAACGTTTTGTAAGGGGACTAGAGCAGGCTACCGTAAAACAAACGATCCTCTTTTTCAGGAGATTTGGAACTATTATATGTCCAAGGTTCAATATCGAAATCATTTTCGAAGTTTTCCCTGATTGTTTCAACAGAAAATGAAAAATACCTTGACCTTTTTAGAACAGGTTCGAGTCAAATAGCAATGATTTGAAACACTTTTTTTATACACTATTTTGTAAACCTAAGGACTTGATGGTATAGATATGTAAAATACAGGATTTCCAATCATAGCAAAAGAAAGAAAGGGAACGGATACTCAATCGAGAGTGAGTAAACAGAATTATATGCATAAAGAATATATCTCATCTATGCAGATAGAATCATGTGGAAAGCCGTATTCGACGAAAGTCGTATGTACGGTTTGGAGGGAGATCTTTCATACCTTTAGAGATCCACCCTACAATATGGAGTCAAAAAGCCAAAATAAATGATTTGCAGCCTTTATGAAATAGATTCTTGAACCTTTTTCACACTCATGTCACGGCGAAGTACTGCAGAAAAAAAAACTGCAAAATCCGATCCTATTTATCATAATCGATTAGTTAACATGGTGGTTAACCGTATTCTTAAAAACGGGAAAAAATCATTGGCTTATCGAATTCTTTATCGAGCCATCAAAAATATTCAACAAAAGACGGAGAAAAATCCACTATCTGTTCTACGCCAAGCAATACGTAGAGTAACTCCCAATGTAACAGTCAAAGCAAGACGTGTGGGTGGATCGACTTATCGAGTTCCCATTGAGATAAGATCTACACAAGGAAAAGTACTTGCCATTCGTTGGTTATTAGGGGCATCTCGAAAACGTCCGGGTCGAAATATGAATTTCAAATTGAGTCACGAATTAATGGATGCTGCCAGAGGGAATGGCAATGCTATACGCAAAAAGGAAGAGACTCATAGAATGGCAGAAGCCAATAGAGCTTTTGCACATTTCCGTTAATTCATAAACAGGATCGATATTTACCTATCTATATAGTGGATTTACATATCCTGATAAATTAGAAATTAATTTCCGTTCGGATCGGGATTTATCAATATGTTTATCGGAACAAAAGAGAAAAAAGAAGAAGAAAAGAACATAAATCATAGATAGATAAACTAAGCCCTCTTGGGAAAGCTTCCTTAAGAAAGAAGGAGATAGAGTATGGAGGAATATTCGATCCTATTCATGAGGATTATGTCAATCTCCTATTCCGAAAATTGCAAGTTAGAAACTATTTCTACTCTTTCGGAGATTGAATGAAATTACTAATTTATGATCTGACATGTACAAAGTGAAAACTTCATTTTCAATTATACCCTGAGATCATTTGAAAGAGTTTCATTTGCTTTTCTTCCATTCTGGTCTATGGTCTTTCTTGGCTATATGGTCTATCCAGGGGAAAGATTGAGCTTCAAGAAATAGTAAATGGTCTCATAGATACACAAATGTATAACTCTCCAGGAATTTTGATTGCGCTTATATCCATAACTGTAGGAATTGGATCCGAACTTTCTCCAGTCCCTTTTCATCAATGGACCCCTGACGTATATGAAGGAGTGCGATTCGTTTTACAAATTATTACCTCTATTTTATTATAGAGGTAATAGATATCTCTATTTCTTTTTTATCAATGTTTCTATCTCTAAAAACTCTATGGACATGTGGAAAAGAGAAAGAAAAGGACTGTTACCCCTACCCCCACTCGGACCAAGACATCACTTAAAAAAAAAAAAGTTTTTTTTTTCAAATATTTTTTGTCGAAATAACAATTAAGGTAAAGCAAGGTCAAAAACAACTAATATCTTTGAATGAACAAAGATATTTTGCAAGAGAGATTGGTAAGACCAAATCTATTGATTCAATAGATTTGGTCTTATACATGCGCGAGGAAGGGAATAAAAAAGGAATCAGATTATTATTTTATTCCTTCTTTATCACCTAGAAACCGTGCGAGGTTCGAGTCCCATGCACGGTTCTGAATGAGAAAAAGGAGTGAGGGGTTCTCTTTTCGACAACTCTACCATTCGTTTCTTTTCTTTCGTTCCGAAAATAGCTGCTCTAGCCGCTCGAATCGAATTTTCGATGTTCGTTCCTATCTTCATCGAACGAACGCATGGCAATAGATATATATGCACATAGAGATATATCTATTGAAATATGGATATCTGATGAAATATGGATATCTGACCGCTCCGTTCTAGTCAGGAATAGATATAATAGAATCGAACCTGTTCTTTACAGATTGTTATTTGGTACCATATTCAATTCTTTAGGTTTCTATTGAATCTAAAAAGAAAAGATGTTTAGTCATCTTTTTTACGTATATTTCTCCAGATAATGAAAATGAAAATATAAAAAATTGGATTATATATAATTAACCTATATGACCGATCGATATCAATACTCGAAGACGCTATCTCTAACATAGATTCTATATTCATTTTACATATCAGGATATTTTGAATATATATAATATATATATAATATATATATATATTAATGGACTAGGATTGACTCACTTTCGGGATGCCTTGATGGTGAAATGGTAGACACGCGAGACTCAAAATCTCGTGCTTAAGAGCGTGGAGGTTCGAGTCCTCTTCAAGGCATAATATTGCTCACGCTTATTGAATGAGCAATTCAATGGTAAATCTCGTACGAGAGTATCTCAATAAATTGAGATAGATTCCCTTCGTATCTGTTGATACGAGGTATTCCGACGATTACCTACAAGTTCAAGTGGAATAGGACAGTGGATCACAGGCAGGATCTTGGAGATCTTCTCTATCTAATGAGAGAGTCCATTCCGAAATGGTCCACCCTCGTATTATGAGGTATATTTCATTAAGGACACAGATTGAGAAGATCTTGCAAGATCCGGGAGTTGTGACCGAACCTCAACAACTATATGCATGTCGGATTGACTCTATCCTTTCCTCTCCTCCGAATAGTGTGGGAAGAGAGAATGCTAGACTAGAACCGAAATCTAGGAAATAGGGAGTAAGCATAGTCTAGTAGAGAATATCTCATTAGGTTAAAGAGAATTGGCTTGTCTTTACTATGCTTACTCTTACATGGTCGAGATCTCGGAGTGAAGAACCTATCTTAAAATTAAAGATCTATCAAGTCTTTTTTTTTCTCCAACATACTTACTATTCTTGGACAATACCAGGAAAGGATTCATTATAGGATCTTAAATAGGAGCATATGTAGAACCTCTCATTGGTTTCCACGACCCTACTGCCTGGTCAATTTTGTTTTACTTCATTCCATATTCCATTGCTCTTTCATCGATTATTACAGATTATCCCGGCTGATGTCAAATCTTAATCCTGTTGTATGAATTGAGTGTTCAATTTCATTCGGAAAAAGACATTGATTCTCCGACAATGTCCTTGTCATTTGATCCAATAACATTCTGTTAGATAGGAACAGATTGAATAAATATTGATAACTCTCAGATAGAGTATTATAAAGAAAAGATTCATTAGATAATAAACTATTGGTTCCGAGCCATTTTTGGCGATGAATTAACGATTCGAAGCGGTAAAACTTTTCTCTCTTATTTCCGATTAACCAACGTTGATATGCAAATATAGGATAATGTAGCTCCATACGTTCCGATCGGATACTCAGTGCTTGAATGCGTTTGAAATCCTCAAAATGTTCCTTTCCTAATTGTTTCCACGAATTCATGAACAAAATCGAATTGTTAATGAATTTTGAATTATATCTACGAAAAAAATGGTAGTAACTTTTTTTAGGGAAAAAACCATATTTTGATGTTCTTCTCATTGAACCATAAGTAATATAAAGCCTTTTCAGCTGTTCTTCATTTGTGAAAAATTCTCGGCGTGAAAACACAAGGCACTCTTCTTGAAATAGGAAGGGATCCCAAAGAAATCGTCTTCCTAGAAAGAACATGGGTTTCTTAGAGGATTTATATTGCATCGGATTCGGATATTTTATAGAAATTTTAGATCTTATCATCTGCCTTTTTTTAAACGATCTGAACTGATACGAAGATCTAAATGAATTGGGTCTTTTTATACGTCTTTTTGTACCTCTTTTTGTACGATCGAATCGATTACTGCGAAGAAAACTAAGACGCCAGATCCTAGGAGCCCAAACTATGTTATTTATGAATTCTTCATCCATATCCCTATCCATTTGTTTTGGGTCGAGAGTTTCTTTTTGTTTTGATTCGAAAGTTTCTTTTTGTTTTGCGTCAAGAGTTTCTTGTAGAAACTTTAATTCATATTCTTGAAGAAATCGTATCATATCTAGATGATTTCTCGTTTTGGGCTGAGGAGCGAATGTGCTCTGATCCTTATCGAACGTACCCCGAAATCTTCCTAACCATGGAAATTCCACCAGAAGACTTTCTAAAAGACTAGAAGCTAGATCGAGATCATGCTCAGCGGATCTATCGAGAGTAATGCAATTCTCGATATTTCGTTCCGATATAGACCAAGAATCTCGAGCCGCTGATCCGGCCAAGCAACCCAAAATATGGGGAAGTATGGTCAATTCCTTCATAGTTGTTTCGGCAATCGAAGGTTCTAAATACCATTCGGACAAATAACAAAACCTTTTCTTCCATAATTCCTTTTTGGTAGATAGATGATTCAGGGGAGAATTCCTTCTAAGTGTATTTTGTATAAAAGCCTTTCCTACTTTGTAGATAAGTCTTTCATAAGTTTGACCGGATCCAACCTGATTCTCCATAGATTTCCAATTACAAGTTTGCCTAAAAAGAGCTGATCGAATCGTATTAGTGTCTATAACGGATTTCTTTCGGGTAATACTTATTATTAAGGCTTCATTGGCCAGTGCTGCTAGATCTCGTGCATCAGAACTTATGGTTCTAGATCCAAATTCATCGGAACAGGACAACTCTTTTTCCGAGTAGAACCCTTTACTACATAAAAGAATAGGAAATTCCCTTTGTCGTTGTGGGATAACAAGCATTCGAATATTGATCGATCTATCTAATCGATTTGGAGCTATTAGGGCTGGATCCACTTTTTGGGGGATATGAGTCGGAGCAATAACAAGAATATTTCTAATAGAATCTCTATCATAATCTCTAGAGAGATGGCTCACTAATAAACCAAGGAAAGAGTCACTTAAGTCGAAATCAAGGAAAGCGTGAGTTAAGTCATTGACATTCAGTTCATGAATGTTTGGAATCCATATTATGCAAGGAGACATTCTTTTTGCCAATTCCAAGGTAAGATGGAATTGTCGCATTTTGTCTATTGCCAAATTAAAAAATTCAGTTTGAATAATTCTACTATCAGGGTAATTTAAATACTTACCATACAAGAACTTGTTCAGAGATATTTTGATTAAAGGAACATAAGAGTCTGCTGCTATACTTTTGACCAAATAGGATCGACCAGTTCCCATAGGACCTATGAGTAAAATTCCTTTGGAAAGTAATGATCCTGAGTGGAGTGATAAAGGGGGTCCATGAAATGGGGGGTTGGTTTGACACAATATTTGTGAAGAGGTTATCTTCTGACAAAAAGCAAAGAATACCCATCTTTCTGCTAAACAAAATGGATCGAACTCGTAATTCATTAGATCTTTTTGATAAGTGTAGGCCAAATATCGTAAGTGAATAAGTCCCGGCTGTCCAGTTATTTGATAACCAATTTCATTCTTGAGGAAATTATGACTGTAAGTCAAATTTGATTCAAATTGATAAATGTTTTTTTCCATCATTAGAAGCTGAACTAGTAATTCTATCTCTTTTTCGTAGATATCCATACTAGAACACCATTTGTTCCACTCTCTTATTATAGTTATAGGCGAATTAAGCTTTCTATTCTTCATCTTCCTCTTCATAGAAGAAGAGCTGGATGTGTCCCCTATATAAGATAACCAGAGATTAGGCACGAAAGGATTCATAAGTTTTTGCAACTCTATCACGTATGACGGATCCTTTAAATACTTGATGAGTTCAAAGTCTACTTTTAAATTGAGAAAGGTTAAGGAAGTCACTTTCAAATATTGAAGAACAGAATACCCAAGGACGAAAAAAGGGATAAGAATCCCATATTCTTCATACCTCCGAGCATTTAGTAATCTCAGATGTTTCCATATGAATGAAACTGATGACTTCTTTCGATCAACAGTACTAGATTCTAAAAACTCATTCAAAGGACTTAGAAAGAAAAACTTATTCAGAATGAATTTTCTGAATCTAAAACTAAATTGAAAAAGATTCGTTCTCAATTTCCATTGTATAGGTTCCCATAATGGATGATAAAGTTCCCACAAGATATTCAATTTATGTATAATATTATGTTTAATATCTCGCAAAATAAATACAAATTGATTACTCCCATATAGTAATATCTCTGGAAGATTATCTAAAAGCATATTTTCAATATATTTACACCCTGCAGAGGTAAAAAACCATGGCATATATGTTTGGAGCAAATCCCATTTTGAAAAAAGACTATCTATTCGAGAGATCCTATACATCTCCTGTTTCTTAACAGGTTCATTAAAACGCGGTGATAATAGAATATTCCGTTCCTCTTTAGATGAATTAGAAAGGGTACTCCTCCCATCTATGCCTTTGTTTCCAATTATGTTTTGAAAACTTTCGGTTACAAACCAATCTTGAAACATTTCCTGATTCTTATTGGGAAAGATTTCGGATAGTAAATCATCTTGATAAGATCGAGTTTGAATAAGATCCATGTTTGAACTGAAATCCTTTTTAAGGTACTGATCGAGGTTGTTCTCTTCTGAATCGGATCTATGGAAAAAAGGCTGGCAAAAAGTTTTTTCCAAATTGACTATTTGTTCTTTTGTTAAAGGCGTTATAGAAATCTCTTCGATCGAGGAAAGACATCCATTGTCACGAACGAATGGATTAAATCGAGTTAGTAAATTGAAGGATCTGTACAAGTCATAGATTAATACAAACGTTTGGTCACCACTTCGTTTTCGTTGTAAATATTTAGGTAAGAATATGTTAGATATTTGTGACTTGATGAATGAAATAGTCTCTTTCTCTGAGTGAACGGGTCCTATTTCACCAATGGGCAAGGAAGATAGATTGTTGTGGATGGACAAAAGATGAAATAATTGTCCATATGTAAGATTCTTCCTTCTGATATGGAAAGGATTCATATAAGAAGGAAGAATCTTCCTATAATTTGACCGAGGATGATGCAAATAATCAAAAAATTGGAGCGTATTTGCTCCATGAAAATAAGCTCTCAATGAGCTCTGATCAGATAGTTTGATGGGATTCAACCAATTGTCTCGATCGTTAGATATCGTCGAAAAAGAAGTGTTATTGAACGATTCCATGTGATTCTTTTCATTATCGAATAAGTCAATAATCAATGGATAAATCGGTATCTTATTCGAAAAAAATGGTTTAATTGTTCCTTCATCAATCAATAATTTTGATCTTTTTGAAAGATTATGGTCATCCAAAAGAAAGGGTTTTAATTTTTTTAAATGAACGATTAGAGCACCAATTGGATCCAACAACTTATTTAATAGTTGATCATTAAGACTTTTGAGCTCATAAAAGCGAAAATCCAAAATTGAAATGAAAATATCGAACTTAGAATTGAACTTCGAAATGATATCGAAGTTCGAATTTAAGATCTTCACAGTACTTTTAAAAAGGGAAGAAAACTTTAAATAATCTTTTTTGTTGGAACTTAGAGACCAACCAATTGAATCTTGATTAGTATTAGTACATGATCCAATTGGATCGAACACTATTTTCAAATAGTTTTGTTTAGAAAAAACATGTTTCAAATATTTTATAAAGTATTCGGTCTGATTGTACACATTCAAATTCCGATTGATATGTTTATCCGTTCGAATAATAGAACGGTTGAACCATTCTCTCTGACTTTTTCTCCAACTTGACGAATGCCGGTCAATTGTATCTTTCGTTACATTATGAAAACTTTCATTTTCTATCCAATTTGTTCGAATTTGATCCTTTAACTTGCGACTGGACCTTTTCATAAAATTGAATATATTCAATATATTTTCCGAATACCCGGAAATCTTATACCGAATCGATTCATACCAATGAAAAGCTTCAGTTCTATAATCGTTAAGAGGAGTTCCTATCTCCAAGCGATTTTTTGAATCGATTTGGCTCAATTCTTTGTCGATTATTTGATCTAAATATTCATCCTCTTTATCAGTAATCTTGAGTAGGACCCATAAAGATTGATTCTTCAATTTATCTCTGTGGTTGAAGATCCGATCCGATCTCAACGATCCATTTTTGTTGAGTTCATATAATTGATTCATGTGAGAATCAATATAAAAATAAATTTGATCATGAACCTGACTAGGCTTAGTTATTGATAGAGTGAATTGATCTATCATTTCCAGAACAATTTTTTTAGTTTTCGATCGAAAATTTTTGTGCAATATGTATTGTCCCTTGCTTTGATCACAGAATGCAGAAGATAGATTCAAAGGCAGAGTCAAATTCCGCTTTATAGATCCGGATCGGTGCATATAACTTGGCTTTTTAAGAATAATAGATCCGAGATCTGATGAAATAGCACAATTCGAGGAAGGATTTTCAATTTCAAAATATGTTTTGATCTTCCATAGATCAACTATCCTATTCATTAATGAATAGGATTTTGAATCCCTTAAATCTTGGGAAAAAACCTCTTGTTGCCTTTTCAATAACCTTTTGGATAAGTTGAAATCTTCAATGGGCTTCTCAGTAGCACTAGGACTACCCATATACGATTCATCTATTAGTAATATGTAAAAAAAAGAATAACGAATTGATTTTGTAAAATTCTCAATGAATCTTTTCCTTTCCAAAGGAAAAGAAATCTCTTCCGTATATCTTTGATCTTCTGTAAATAATTCTTTCGCCCAAGAGATTGGAGAATATTCTGATAAACGCTTTGAGGACAAATCTGATTCTATTTTTCTTTTTTCTCTCTCTTTTATTGAAAGAGAACAAATAATTGATCTTTCTCTTCGTTGCTCAATCTCCGTTTTATTTCTTGTGAATGGATCTTCACAAAGATCTTTTTCAGGTTCCCAATACTTATTTTCGGTTGAAATGAGAGTCGAATCGATCTTCGAATTGATATCTTTCTCATCCTTTTCCGAATGAGTTTCGCTCGGTCCTTGATTCTCCGAGATCATCTCATCCTTCTTGTTCATGTTCCTGTCATATTCTAAATTGAAATTAATGGGATCAGAATGTTCTATGGATTGATTGTAAGATCTTTTCAATTGGAAAGACAGGAAAAGATGCGGAAGTATCAACCAATTTTGAGTGAAAGGTTTTAAATATTCTTCCGATGTTTCATTTCCAAGTTCCATAACGTTTATATGTATAGGAAATAGTTTCATCAAATAGAAATTTTTTCTATCAATCATACTACTTTTATAATTGAAGTGATATGTGAGGACCGATAATGTAAGTACTACTATACCTTTGACCAAAAAATATGGATTGCTTTTACGTAGATCGCGTAAAAGCAACGTACTGAGAATTCTAAGGTCAAAGAGCTTTATAAGGCGCTCCCGGTGCGAAAGGATTTGAATTAAAAATCTCACTAAATTGGATTCGGTCCATGGATTGTATAGAAATTGATAACTTTTGATCTCTTCCAATTTCACTATCCAGGATCTTCTTTTTTTCATTTCTTTTTACCCCTTTTTTTCATCCCAATGAATAGAATAAATAGATTATTTAATCTTGATTTAATATAATTGGAAAACTCGTGTCAACCAACCAATACCATTATAACACATGGATAGAATTTCTTTCACTGAAATAGGAAAATGAAACTGAATCCAGTCCGTTTTTTTCTCTTATTTTATGGGCGAACGACGGGAATTGAACCCGCGCGTGGTGGATTCACAATCCACTGCCTTGGTCCACTTGGCTACGTCCGCCCCGGAAAAACAAACCAATTGTCTCTATCTACAGTCATTTCTTCTTGGAAGAAATGACGAGGCTAACGTTTGTATGTGGGTCGGCGACCTCTTACAGGGGATCAAAGCAAGATCGATGACTAATTCCCAACCAACTATCGAACAAGTTTTTCGGTCGTGGACCTATGTCAAATGTCTATTGGTAATATTTGACATGAATCAAGTATGAGAGAAAGAATGTGATTGGATCCCGAACTACTCAATTTCAGATCTGAGTCTATACTAATATTATAGAATGAATATGTTGATGATCTTTATTCAGCATCCATGGCTGAATGGTTAAAGCGCCCAACTCATAATTGGTGAACTCGCGGGTTCAATTCCTGCTGGATGCAGGAGAACTGCACATATCCATTATTTATGGAATGGGAAGAAGGATGAAGAATAACAGCAAACATTTGAACAGTACCAACCCTTTCATTTTATTGAAAGGTTTGGTACTGTTCAATTAAGCAATACACGATAACAATCCATCAGAGTCTTTA